ATTGGTCAAACTTGAGTAAAGAATACTTCCAAATTCCATTTTAAAATTCGAATCAAACTAGTAATTAAAGTAATTAATTTGTTAAAAGATACACGTTTTGTTAAAAAAAATCTTATATAAAATGTTAGATATTATAGCGTTTCCTATAAATGCCTTTTTTATTGAAACGTAAAATAATCAATAAATTTTATAATTTATAATGAAACTAGTTAATGATTTGAAACAAACTTACTAAAAAGCGAGATTAGTACAAAAATTTTACCTTAGTTAATCCTATGATTCATATCGATTCATATCATAATCAAGTAATCTTTTTAGTGTAATTTTTTATCCTTACTTTATGAATATAAAGTCATCTAATAATAATGAAATTTTGTATTTTCGTTATTTTAATAAAAATCTTAGTTAATAACTAAATTCTCTTTTTATGAGCAAGTTGGTCATATCATTTGCCCAATTGTAACTTCTTTATTTTAATATTTAAAGTCTTTTGGAAAGACCCAGATAATATATAAATAATATATAAAATTCTAAAAATATCTTTAAGTTAGTACATCTCTTGATTTTTTTATTGACCCTTTTTGTTTTGAAATTGAAAGGGGGTAGGATCCGGTAAATCGTAAACAATCAATTAAGAATAAAAAAATTTTTTTATGGAACAGACATATCAATATGCGTGGATAATTCCTTTCCTTCCACTTCCAGTTCCTATTTTAATAGGAGCGGGACTTCTTATTTTTCCGTCGGCAACAAAAAGTCTTCGTCGTATGTGGGCTTTTCAAAGTGTTTTTTTGTTAAGTATAGTCATGCTTTTTTCTATCAATCTGTCTATTCAGCAAATAAATGGCAGTTCTATCTATCAATATGTATGGTCTTGGATCATCAATAATGATTTTTCTTTAGAATTCGGTTACTTGATCGATCCGCTTACTTCTATTATGTCAATATTGATTACTACTATTGGAATTATGGTTCTTATTTATAGTGATAATTATATGTCTTATGATCAAGGATATTTGAGATTTTTTGCTTATATGAGTTTTTTCAGTACTTCTATGTTAGGATTAGTTACTAGTTCTAATTTGATACAAATTTATATTTTTTGGGAATTGGTAGGAATGTGTTCATATCTATTAATAGGGTTTTGGTTCACACGGCCTGTTGCTGCAAATGCTTGCCAAAAGGCATTTGTAACTAATCGTGTTGGGGATTTTGGTTTATTATTAGGAATTTTAGGTTTTTATTGGATAACAGGGAGTTTCGAATTTCGAGATTTATTCAAAATATTCAATAACTTGATTTCTAATAATCATAATGAAGTCAATTTTTTATTTGTTACTTTCTGTGCCGTTCTATTATTTGCCGGTGCAGTTGCTAAATCTGCACAATTTCCCCTTCATGTATGGTTACCGGATGCCATGGAGGGACCTACTCCTATTTCGGCTCTTATACATGCTGCTACTATGGTAGCTGCGGGAATTTTTCTTGTAGCTCGGCTTATTCCTCTTTTCATAGTTATTCCTCATATAATGAATTTCATCTCTTTGGTAGGAGTAATAACAATATTATTCGGAGCAACTTTTGCCCTTGCTCAAAAAGACATTAAGAGAGGTTTAGCCTATTCCACAATGTCTCAATTGGGTTATATGATGTTAGCTCTAGGTATGGGGTCTTATCGAAGTGCTTTATTTCATTTGATTACTCATGCTTATTCGAAAGCATTATTATTTTTAGGATCTGGATCCGTTATTCATTCAATGGAAACTCTTGTTGGATATTCTCCAAATAAAAGTCAGAATATGGTTTTTATGGGGGGTTTAACAAAGCATGTCCCAATTACCAAAACCGCTTTTTTATTAGGTACACTTTCTCTTTGTGGTATTCCGCCTCTTGCTTGTTTTTGGTCCAAAGATGAAATTCTTAATGATACTTGGTTGTATTCACCAATTTTCGCAATAATAGCTTGGTTTACAGCGGGATTAACCGCATTTTATATGTTTCGAATCTATTTACTTACTTTTGAAGGACATTTAAACGTTCATTTTCAAAATTATAGTGGCAAAAAGAATACCCCCTTCTATTCAATATCTCTATGGGGTAAAGAAGATTCAAAAAGAATTAACAAAAATTTTAGTTTATTAACGTTATTAACAATGAAAAATCATGAGATTTTTTATTTTTTTTCAAAAAAAACGTATCGAATTGATCAGAATGCAAGAAACATCACACAACCCTTTATTACTATTACCCGTTTTGGAAATAAGAAGTTTTTTTCGTATCCTTATGAATCGGATAATACTATGTTATTTCCTATACTTGTATTGGTTCTATTTACGTTGTTCGTTGGATCCCTGGGAATTCCTTTCAATCACGAAGGAGTGTATTTGGATATATTATCAAAATGGTTAACTCCGTCTATAAACCTTTTACACCAAAATTTGAATAATTCTATAGATTGGTATGAATTTTTTAAAGATGCTCTTTTTTCAGTTAGTATAGC